ATTTATTGGGAGAACCCAAGTACTCTCTTGCGGATCCATGAAACAACTCTCAGAAATCTTTTTCCCCTTTGGAAGATGCAGGAGCGAAACAATCAACCTATTGATATTGGAAGACCAAAAAGATTCTTCCAATGTCTCATTTCTGGGTCCAATGGAATTCATAGGTATAGGAAGAAGCCCCATCAAATAGAGATTTTTTCTTTCGACCATCCTTCGATTGTTAATACGAGATAGAAGGACCGCTACTACAAGCAGTACTACACCTTTGATCATGAAATATGGATTGCTTGTTGAACCCTGTGAATCGCGTGAAAGTAGGATACTCAAAATTCGGGGGTCAAAGAGTTTCATAAAACGTTCTTGGTGGAAAAAAATTGGAGTGAAAGATCCCACTGAATCGAATTTGATCCATGAATCTAAGAAATAGTGAGAATTCTTGATCTCTCTCAATTCCAAGATCCAGGATTTGAATGGATGTTGTTTCATTGATTCCTCTTTCATTGATTCCTCCTAAAGATTTCATTTCAATTGGAATTTGGTTATTCACGATGTACGATGATCCCTGTTAAGCATCCATGGCTGAATGGTTAAAGCGCCCAACTCATAATTGGCAAATTCGTAGGTTCAATTCCTGCTGGATGCACGCCAATGGGAACGTTCAATAAGTCTATTGGAATTGGCTCTCTCTTAATGGAGTCTCACCATCCATACATAACGAATTGGTATGGTATATTCATACCATAACATATGAACAATAAGAACTAGAATTCTTATCGATACTGGAACTCATAGGGAAGAAAATGGATTTATGGATGGAATCAAATACGCAGTATTTACAGAAAAAAGTATTCGGTTATTGGGGAACAATCAATATACTTCTAATGTCGAATCAGGATCAACTAGGACAGAAATAAAGCATTGGGTCGAACTCTTCTTTGGTGTCAAGGTAATAGCTATGAATAGTCATCGACTCCCCGGAAAGGGTAGAAGAGTGGGACCTACTATGGGACATACAATGCATTACAGACGTATGATCATTACACTTCAACCGGGTTATTCTATTCCACCTCTTATAGAGAAAAGAACTTAAAGTCAAATACTTAATAACAAGGGTAACATGGCCATACATTTATACAAAACTTCTACCCCGAGCACACGCAACGGAGCCGTAGACATGAAATCCAATCCACGAAATAATTTGATTTATGGACAGCATCATTGTGGTAAAGGTCGTAATGCCAGAGGAATCATTACCGCAAGGCATAGAGGGGGAGGTCATAAACGTCTATACCGTAAAATCGATTTTCGACGGAATGAAAAAGACATATCTGGTAGAATCGTAACCATAGAATACGACCCTAATCGAAATGCATACATTTGTCTCATACACTATGGGGATGGTGAGAAGAGATATATTTTACATCCCAGAGGGGCTATAATTGGAGATACCATTGTTTCTGGTACAGAAGTTCCTATATCAATGGGAAATGCCCTACCTTTGAGTGCGGTTTGAACTATTGATTTACGTAATTGGAAGTAACCAATTAGGTTTACGACGAAACCTAGAAATCGATCACTGATCCAATTTGAGTACCTCTACAGGATAGACCTCAACAGAAAACTGTTGAGTAACGGCAGCAAGTGATTGAGTTCAGTAGTTCTTCATAGAAAATTATTGACTCTAGAGATATGGTAATATGGAGAAGACAAAATTGTTTGAAGCACGGACAGAACCGGAAGCGCCCCTTGTTTCAAAGACGGGTTATTCACATTTAATTTGATGGTCAGAGGCGAATTGAAAGCTGTAATTATAAAGATCCCCCGGGGAAAAATAGAGATGTCTCCTACGTTACCCGTAATATGTGGAAGTATCGACGTAATTTCATAGAGTCATTCGGTCTGAACGCTACATGAAAAACATAAGCCAGATGATGGAACGGGGAGACCTAGGATGTAGAAGAGATCATAACATGAGCGATTCGGCAGATTTGGATTCCTATATATCCACTCATATGGTACTTCATCATACGATCATATAAGATCCATCTGTCTAGATATCATCATATACATCTAGAAAGCCGTATGCTTTGGAAGAAGCTTGTACAGTTTGGGAAGGGGTTTTTATTGAGAAAAAAGAAGAATCCACTTCAACCGATATGCCCTTGGGCACGGCCATACATAATATAGAAATCACACTTGGAAAGGGTGGGCAATTAGCTAGAGCAGCAGGTGCTGTAGCGAAACTGATTGCAAAAGAAGGTAAATCGGCCACATTAAGATTACCATCTGGGGAGGTCCGTTTGATATCCAAAAACTGCTTAGCAACAGTCGGACAAGTAGGTAATGTTGGGGTGAACCAAAAAAGTTTGGGTAGAGCCGGATCTAAGCGTTGGCTAGGTAAGCGTCCCGTAGTAAGAGGAGTTGTTATGAACCCTGTAGACCATCCCCATGGGGGCGGTGAAGGGAGAGCCCCGATTGGTAGAAAAAAACCTATGACCCCTTGGGGCTATCCTACACTTGGAAGAAGAAGTCGGAAAAGGAAAAAATATAGTGATAGTTTTATTCTTCGTCGCCGTAAATAGGAATATTGAATGAAAATCGAATTTTGAGAATTTGAAATAATCTTGTTATTCTTTAAAATC